TACATTCCTTTTAGTCTCAACTCTAGGAATAATTTTTTTCGCTATCTTTTTTCGAGACCCGCCTAAAGTTCCAACTAAAAAGGTGAAATGATTTGTCATTATCTCAATTGAAGTACGGATCCTCCCAATATTGGGAGGATCCGTACTTCAACTAGTCCCCGTGTTCCTCGAATGGATCTCTTAGTTGTTGAGAGGGTTGCCCAAAAGCAGTATATAAGGCGTACCCAGTAAAACTTACAAGTAAACCAGATAAAAAGATGGCAACTAGGGTTGCTGTTTCCATGATTATATAGTTTTAAGACATTATAAAGTTTTAAGACCACAATGGATCTATGATAAGATCATTTATTTACAACGGAATGGTATACAAAGTCAACAGATCTTACTGAATATAAAATATTATGGCTACACAAACCGTTGAAGGTAGTTCTAGATCTGGCCGCCCAAAACGAACTAATGCGGGGAGTTTATTGAAACCATTGAATTCAGAATATGGTAAAGTAGCTCCTGGGTGGGGAACTACTCCTTTGATGGGTCTCGCAATGGCTCTATTCGCGATATTCCTATCTATTATTTTGGAGATTTATAATTCTTCCATTTTACTGGATGGCATTTCAATGAATTAGATTCACAAGAACCATTAACTGGCTTTTTCAATACAAAGTGAAGCGTTTAGGTTTCTGATTTTTATCCCATTCTATTTTGGTAGTTTGACCGTGGAATTTCTTTGTTTCTGTATTTCCGGAATATGAGTGTGTGACTTGGTATAAATGATCCTATGGATAGTACAGAGAATGGGTCTGTCATCTTGATAGAGATGGTTTTACTTCGTCGGATATTCATTCTAGTATCTGGAGCACGGAATATATGAAATAGATTACTATTAGAACTATGATTCATACTTAATAGTCAGACCTCGTGTCCGGACTTCAAAAAATTTTTTCAAAGAGTTAGAAGTTATAAATAGAAATATTTTTATTCTTTCAAACTTTCGTTTATGCTTATTTTGATCAAAGGACAAAACAAAGGTTTCTTTGGTTTGGATTTTTAGTCATTATATCTATTCATTGAATAAGTGATGATCCAATGGTTCTTACTCAGGGAATTTTGGGACTTAGACTTAGTTTGAAAGGGTTTTATTGAATCATCGTGGTTTTAGTATGAATCTGAGGTTTTAATCAATTCATAGGGTCTTAACAAGAGAATTCCTATCAATAATAAAGAAAACAGCAGTAAAGCCGCATTACACATAAATAACACCAAAGAAAATAGGTAAATAGAAGATTCAAGAGGCCTATAACGATCAATATATAGACGAATGAGCCGACTTGATTTTTTGGCATTATAACCACAAAGAAGAGCTTTCGGATTTTTATTCTTTAGTATCTTCAAAAAAAAATTGAATCATAAATCATAGAATTAATAAATTTCAAACTTTATATTACACACATCCGTTAGAACTAGTATTTGGGTGTTTCTGTTTGAGCCGTACGAGATGAAATTTTCATATACGGTTCTCCGGGGGGGTCCCCTTGATTTACCTATCTCAATAAAATCTATGATTGGTTCGAAGAACGTCTTGAGATTCAGGCAATTGCCGATGATATAACTAGTAAATATGTTCCTCCTCACGTCAACATATTTTATTGTCTAGGGGGAATTACGCTTACTTGTTTTTTAGTACAAGTAGCTACCGGGTTTGCTATGACTTTTTATTATCGTCCGACCGTTACGGAGGCCTTTGCTTCTGTTCAATATATAATGACTGAAGCTAATTTTGGTTGGTTAATCCGATCAGTTCATCGATGGTCGGCAAGTATGATGGTCCTAATGATGATCCTGCACGTATTTCGCGTGTATCTCACCGGCGGCTTTAAAAAACCTCGTGAATTGACTTGGGTTACAGGTGTGGTTTTGGGTGTATTGACCGCATCTTTTGGTGTAACTGGTTATTCCTTACCTCGGGACCAAATTGGTTATTGGGCAGTAAAAATTGTAACAGGCGTACCAGACGCTATTCCTGTAATAGGCTCGCCTCTGGTAGAGTTATTACGCGGAAGTGCTAGTGTAGGACAATCCACTTTGACTCGTTTTTATAGTTTACACACTTTTGTATTACCTCTTCTTACCGCCGTATTTATGTTAATGCACTTCCCAATGATACGTAAGCAAGGTATTTCTGGTCCTTTATAAAGAATATATACCATCGTGTAATCAATCATCTATCACTTGGGGTAGGAACACTAGTATTTCATTGCTACAAATATGGATTATTGAAAAAAAAAATAAGACATGTATTGGGATATTTCTCTTCAACTCTACAAAAATGTATTATTTTTTTGACACTCATAGTTGAAGTGAATTTTCCGAAGATAAAATGGATTATGGGAGTGTGTGACTTGAACTATTGATCGGGCCTTGCAGATATATGTCCTTATCTATCTGCCACATTTGAATTCACAACAAAAAAATGTGTCTTTGTTCCAACCACCGCGTAAGC